TATGTATAAAAAAAACATATTTCATTTAGCTCCTTCATGCCTACTATAACTAGTTATTTCGGTTTTCTACTAGCGGCTTCAACTATAACCTCAGTTTTATTTATTGGTCTAAGCAAGATACGACTTATTTGAAATTAATTGAATGAACAAGCTATAAAAAATAAAAAGAAATCTTTCTATGGGATTCTATGTATTTTATTGTTCCTTACCGCGTCAATTGCCAATTATTAGTCATTGAGATTTATGGGCAATTCGAATTAATATTTAGGGATAGATATTACCTATTTTTTCCCTTTACAAACAAATTAAAATGATTGAAGTTTTTCTATTTGGAATTGTATTAGGTTTAATTCCTATTACTTTGGCTGGATTATTCGTAACTGCATATTTACAATACAGACGTGGTGATCAGTTGGACCTTTGATTAATTTATTAATTAAAATTTGGATTATTATTAGTTATCGACCTCCTCTTTTCTTTAATTTTAATCCACAGGAGGTCCAATTCGACTGAAATAAGGTCACTAACTTGAACAGCAATCAGAATTTGACCTAACAAGAACGGAATCACGCTCTGTAGGACTTGAACCTACGACATCGGGTTTTGGAGACCCACGTTCTACCAAACTGAACTAAGAGCGCTTTCTATTTCTTGTCACAATTTTGATTCTTTTTGTAACCCCACTGCATTTTTCATGTATATATATCCTATATATATAGGATAATAAATTGAAAGAAAGAGAAAGATTATTTATGTCTAATTTCATGGATCTCAATTGATTCCTTGTTACTGCTCGGAGGAGAAGTAATAGGTAGGGATGACAGGATTTGAACCCGTGACATTTTGTACCCAAAACAAACGCGCTACCAAGCTGCGCTACATCCCTTTCAATTGGTCTACAGTGTCATTGTAGAGAATCCCTGTCTTCTTTTCCATAGTATTATTTCTTCCATTGATATACACAATTGTTATTTGTTCTTTTTTGGTTCATATCATATAACATATTGTATAACATATAATAATAGTAAAATAATAAAAGACTTATATACACGAATATGAGACGCTAAAAAGAAATATTTTTCAGCAATGCTCAGGCAGAAAGAGACATTTTTTTCTGTTTTAAGAAAAGAAAGGAAAATCTTATCTACCGAATCATTATCATTGTAAATTTCAATTGAAATTAGGGATTACTCGTCCAAATAGAAGTGGTCTTTAACTCCATATGCATCTGATCATATATGTATTGACGTTATGTATCCCAATAAAGAAGGAGGCAGATTTTCAATGCGAGATCTAAAAACATATCTTTCGGTGGCACCGGTACTAAGTACTTTATGGTTCGCGTCTTTAGCAGGTTTATTGATAGAGATCAATCGTTTATTCCCCGATGCGTTGACATTCCCCTTTTTTTCATTTTAGCTATTTCCACGGGAGGGGTTGAAGAAGATTAGAGATGCAATCCAATATCTGTAACTAATGCTTCTCCCCCTCTTTTTATAAAAAAATTATAAGGTAAGGGAGGAAAGAGAAAGAATAAAAGTGGATTCAATCTCAGCAAAACTTGGATTCGGGCTTAAATTAGTAAATTAATAATAGAGTGAGGGCGGGAATGGAATGGGGGTCTCGGGCAACAGTATCATACAAGATACTTAAATAATATACTGTACTTCAATTAGAAATATAGTTAGAAATAATTGTATTACTTATTATTTACTATTACTCTATTGATTCCAATGAAATCTTTAATAATTGGTTGGATTTCGAGTTAACAACTTCTATTTTTTCTTTGTTCCTTTCTTATTCGCTTCTTCAGATCGAAAAAAAAATGGAAGAGTTGATTGAATCAAAAACCAAAGGAGGTTCATGGCCAAGAGTAAAGATGTCCGAGTAACGGTTATTTTGGAATGTACCAGTTGTGTGCGAAGCGGTGTTAATAAAGAATCAACGGGCATTTCCAGATATATTACTCAAAAGAATCGGCACAATACACCTACTCGATTGGAATTGAGAAAATTTTGTCCCTATTGTTACAAGCATACGATTCATGGGGAGATAAAGAAATAGATCGAACGAGGTTTGTCACCCTTCCAAGGAACAGGAAAAATTACATAGTATATATATATAACATATATTTAATAATCTAAATCAAATCCTATTTCTTAATTCTAATTCATTTTTGATCCGACTGGAATAGAAATAGGATTTTCAGGGATAAGGAATAAACAAACCATGGATAAATCCAAGCGACCCTTTCTTAAATCCAAACGATCTTTTCGTAGGCGTTTGCCCCCGATTGGATCGGGGGATCGAATTGATTATAGAAATATGAGTTTAATTAGTCGGTTTATTAGTGAACAAGGAAAGATATTATCTAGACGAGTGAATAGATTGACCTTGAAACAACAACGATTAATTACTATCGCTATAAAACAAGCTCGTATTTTATCTTTGTTACCTTTTCTTAATAACGAGAAAAGGTTTGAAAGAACCGAGTCGACCGCCAGAGCTACTAGTTTTCGAACCAGAAATAAATAGACTTATTCTTCAATCGAATCCAAATTCCAATCTGAATTCAAACGCGGATGACTGTTTTGTTAGAAAAATCCAAGAATCTAGATTTCATTGTCGTAAGAAAAAAAGATTCACAGAGTCGGGGAAGAATAAATCTTTTTTTGTTCGCCCAGTCTCCTTTTTATCAATTTTTTATCATACTAATTTTGACTATACCTTCCCGGAGTTTATTCTCCGGGGAACGTCATTTAAATTTTTTCGGTGGATTCCTTACAATCCCTTTCTTTTACGATCTCATTGGAAATCATATAAAGACAATTCCTATTTAATATAGCTATTTGCGCAAGTATTTTACGATTAATAAGTAATTTCCTCTTGTACAAATCATGTATTAATCTACTATAACTATAGGATACCTTAGTCTCACGAATTCCCGCATTTATCCGAGTAATCCACAAACGACGAAAATCTCTCTTTTGCCTATCTCTATCCCGATGAGCAGAAACCAAAGCTCTTATTTTCTGTTGAGTAATAGTTCGAGTCAGTCTTGAATGAGCCCCCCGAAAGCTTGATGCAAATAAACGAATTTTTGTTCTACGTTTACGAGCTACATATCCTCGTCTAATTCTGGTCATTGAATAAATAAAACTTTGATGAATAACTAATTGATTGTTTATTTCCGTTCTTTCAGTTATTCCTTTTCTCTTTACTGATCAATTAATAACAAAACGGATTCTTCCAATGTATAAAATAAAAATTCCAATGGCTTTTGCTACTATAACCTTCCCGACCACTATTTTTTTTTCGTGGCGAAATGCCTAAAAAAAAAAAATTCATTGATACCAGAATACCTAGTCAAAAAAACAAGAGTAAATATGAATAGATAAAAGAATAGTGGTTCCGTCGTTTCTATGGTTACTTCTTAAACGGTGAGGTCCTCTCTATACACCGGAGCCCCTTCCTTAATCCATATTTATGGGTAACTTGTACAGTTCACACCCCTTGGCTCTACCCATGAATTATTTAGTAATAGGTCTTTCACAACGAGATCTGCCTATACAGTAACGGTATTTAATTATGAAATTTAGCTAGGTAGCTGACCCTGTGAGTCCGTTCTTGCAAAAGTGGGAACATCCTTTTTCTGCTTATTTCCCCCGCTTAATGGATAACCCTTTTTTACCGATGGGGAATTGCTTTTCATCTTAAATTCAGGTGATTGGATTTGCACCAATGGAAACCATAAATTGCATACACAGGGATATAAGGGATTTTTTTTCTAGGATAGTGAGTGGAATTCTCCCATTCTATCTGGTACTGATCATTGATACTGGAAAAAGGCTTTCCTTTCTTGTTTGTGTACCAGCTCATGATTTGAACGCGTCACACATACACCCTAGTACATGTTCCTCGGCGCTGAGGACATCCCCGAAGAGCGGGGGATTTCGTGACATTTCTTATTGGCTGTCTTGTGTTTCTAATAAGTTGTTTAATCGTTGGCATGCTGAATCATATACATACTAGGCTGGTTTAGATCGATCCTAACCGGATTATTATTAATTGCTTCTATTTAGATTATATTTACTAGACTATTAAACGCGGTAAGAATCTAAATAAAATCACAGATTGACGCGAAATCTTTGCTATTTTCATTCAACCAACCGCTACAAGATCAACAATTCCATGAGCTTGGGCTTCTGTTGCTGACATAAAAACATCCCTTTCCATATCTTCGGATACAATCCATAAGGGTTTGCCCGTTCTTTGTACATAAACCCTTGTGATGGTTTCGCGCAGTTTCAGTAGTTCTTCCGCTTCCAGGATAAATTCTCCCGTTTGTGCCTCATAAAAGGAGCTAGCGGGTTGATGGATCATTACCCTGATGATAAATCAATGGTTTCTCTATCTTGCATAATGAGGTGAAAACAAAAGAATAAAAAAAAACGACAAATTGAACAACCGTACAGGCATCTTTTGTGCAGTGCATACGGCTCTATAATGGAATTTACTTTGACCTTCCATCGAATTAAAGAGAAAATATAGGATCTATAAGACCCGGATTGGCAAATGGTCCAATTACCACCCTTCCTTTCAGGCAAGTTAAAAAATACTATGATGGTTCCGTTGCTTCATATATTTATGGCCTCTGTGATTCAGCAATCCCAAAGTTTCTTTTTGGGCTAAGGAAAATTTGATTTATTTTTTTTCTACTCTATACAGTGCGAAAAAAAAAGTTTGTGACGCTGAAATGGATTCCCGATAGATAAGAAACAATCGGAAATACCTTATTATCTCATACTACTCTTTCAAGACATAATCTAATGTTTGAAAAAAAATAATAATAATTTTCTCATATTGAATTCGAAGTGCCATGCTATTATTACTTAATATTCCTGCGAAGGCATAGTCTTTTTTCTCCCAAATTAACAATAAAAAACTCAATGGCGCCAAGCGTGAGGGAATGCTAGACGTTTGGTAATTTCTCCTCCGAC